AACTTTATTCTACAAGAACAATGCCGAATAACCTATTTATGTTATAAATAAACCCCATGTTAATATACTAACCCATTATAAATAAACCCCATGTTAATATACTAGAACATTATAAAGTTAAGATTGTATAAGTTGAATAAGTTAATAAACTTCACACCTTTGCCCTGAAGTACTCCTAAAGTGTAGCTGTCTCACCGAAAGTAGAATAGTCTAACAGCATCCACAACAGATGCGTATAAATCATAAACTCTCTCGACAATTTTGTCACAACCAAAAAGGCTGCTAGACCAAGATCTTAACATGTTACTTTTATAGAATAAGTACGCTGTAAAACATGAGGCTAGCTGAAATAGCATTAACATTGCAGATGACAGGTTACCAACAAGAGTGGTTTCATCCAATGATGAAGCTATATAGTAGTTTATAAAAAGCCAAAAGTACACCATTAGCCCTGAATTGAAAGAGAACAATACTCCTACGTTGGAGCTACAGTATAAGTTGGATAGCACTCTGCATAATCGAAAGGAGTAGAAGTAAGACAGGAAAACACATAAGTAAACGAATACTACAAGTAGAAGTCTAGATCTAGACCTAAATTTTCTGAGAAGGAAATGCTTAGTGAAAAAAACACCGATGAAAGGGGCCCCGGATAGACCTAATATTATAGAAAACAAGCCAAATAAGCCTCATTTACCGTATAAACGCGGGGCATACACACAATTCCTGGCTTGGGATCCAGCCGACCCACTCATAACGTCACCAACAAGCATAAACAGTAGACACTTAGACACTCCGTGGCTAACTAACTGAAACAGTGACAAGGATACATCGCCGCAAAGCAGGTAAAATAGGCATCAAGAGATATTTTTACAAGTCGACAACGCAACGATCTTCTTCAAGTCAAGAAAGAAGAAACAACAGGTTCCTGTGATAAAAATTGTTAGTAAAAGTATCGAGATAATAATCAAACAATCATTGAAAAATTTAAACATATCGTAACGCATAGCAAATCAAACTCCAGCAGCTACCAACGTTGAAGAATGCACAAGTGACCTCACTGGTGTGGGGGCACGCATTGCTTCTAACAGCCAGCTAACAAACGGGAATCCCGCACTCTTTGTTATTATTATGAAAAAAAATATACAGCAGACTACTATTGGATTATAGTATTTGTAACAGCTTAACGCTATTAGTAGGAATAGACAGACATCACCAAACCGTGAGGCTACCAGTGTAATAACCGATGATCGGAGTCTTAGGTAATTTCTATAAAATAAAATCAGAAAAAACCTGACTACACCTAGATACTCTCAAAATACTAGGGTAGTCATGATATCGCTTGTTAGTGTTAAGAGTGCCATTACCCCGACAAATAGGATAATCATCTTATTTAACTTTACTCCGACAGGGTCCCCCATAAAATAGTGATTTGTATAAAAAAGGGCGTAACCAAAACAAACACTAAGCATTAAGTAAATTCTTATGGTAGTCAAGTCAAGACATAACAAGATTTCCCAAAGGTTATCAACCAACAACAAATTTTTTACTCTAAGTATGAAACTAGCGTCTAGACATATGACTGAACCTATGACCAAACTAATCAATAAAACACAAAAAAATAGTATAAACATTTATAAGCATGAGATAGACTGCCTATCATGTCTATGGCCGTAACATAGATTTATTTCATGCTGTAGTGACTAGGGAAGTTTCCCATAATTAACGCTTAAAGCTAACTCATATAATCTGACATAGCCACAAAATTCTTCACAGTAAAAAGGTCGAATGACCGTAAACTAGTCCTAAACCAGTCCCATGTACAACTCTGGCATTTCTACAAACTCATATTGTTAATAAAAACAATCATTTTGATTTCAAATCAAAAGTTCAAATGAATTATGAGTTATACTTAAAATAAGCAAAAATCAAGATAATTTAGTCACGCTTTGATTTAGGCAAAATTTATAAAATATATAAACATTATTTTTAACCTAACTGACGAATTTGTCTTACAAAGATTTACAATCTTTTGCATTAATAATATGCTAAGTCAGAAATTTAGTCACGCTAACGATAGTGTTTAACCTTAACACTCATGACCAAACTTAGGACTGTAAAACCAAATAATAAAGTTAGACACAATCTCAGATAGAAGTAACCCTCACTGCTTCTGCATAAAACACTACTAAACTCACTGGATAGAGATGCATAGTATATGAAACACCCCATCGTTATGCACAAAAAAGTAAATATAATCGTACTGCTCCTTTTAAAGTTTCAATAGCTTACTACGCTTCTTTTCGGATTATGCACAGAAACGAAAACAAATAATATGTAAACTCCCCCGATGTAGACAAGACAAAATAATAAAGAATACCAAGAAAATCCATATATTATATAACACATAAATCTACACAGAAGAGATTTAATAACCAACAGAACGCAATAGTACACTGGGTGACTCATCAATGAAAATAAAGATAAGCATATAAAGTAAGTAAACAGACTAACTGACAACAACATAAAAATTGCTTAGTGCTGAACACTATACACAGCACGAAAAGCTATAGTAATAAATTATACTAAAGCAATAAGAACTACTTTACCACTTCCACCACTATAGGCATATAAGAATGTCCGGCCCCGCAGAGCTCACTACAGTACCCGGTAAAAACACCAAAATAAGCAGGACAAAAGAATAAATGATTCAACCGGCCAGGTATAGCATCCATCTTTAGTTTAAGTGAGGGTACTGCAAAAGAGTGTATAACATCCGCAGATGTAACAATCAACCGATACGGAACCCCGTAAACTAACCGAAGAGGCTTATCCACTTGAAATCCATCCTTGCACATAAAAGAGTCATAAGAACCCTCTGAATAATCATATCTTCAATACCACTGGTGCCCCACTACCTTTATTGTAGAATCTGACAAGCAATCTAGTCCACTGGTTATAAATTTAACATTTAGTCTGCACAACACCAGAATTATTAAAGTGGGTATAACAGTTCACACAAGCTCTAAAAACTGTTTATCTGCGCCAAATTTAACTCTACCACCACTACTACTGTTCCAGTATAGCATAAAATAAACGAAACATAACACAAAAATACAAATAGCTATAACATAACAAATTATATCATAGTATACTATAGAAAATTTCATTACACCGCTAGACTGTCCTAACGACTAACGAAATTAACCCCAAATTCCTTTAGGGTTACCATGTTACGACTTACCTCAACATATGCCGAGGGTGACGGGCGGTGTGTACCCGAGTTAAACCTAATTCACGAAAACAAAATAAATTTTCATTACTTTCGAGTCCTAAGTCAACTCTGCTTACACAGGGTTTATTATAAAAGTAACGCATGAGCACCTGTGCATGCAGCACATAGACTTGGCTTAAGTTAGTCATACACAAATTCAGCTATAAAGCAATAATATCTAACCAGATATACACCAACATAACACAGGTTAATTGATAGGCGGACCGTCCTTTATGACACACCTTCCCCCGATAGGATTAACTCGCTGCCAAAATAATTTAGTTATAAAACTAGAAAGTGTACAATAGCTATTACTGGGGTATCTAATCCCTATCATATACTGCTACCTTTAACAGAATTAAATAAAATTAACATACGTAAGAAAATTTCACCAAACCTCACTAATAAATATTTAAACTAGACTCAGAAAAAAGCAAAGAAAACAGATTAACCGCGGATGCTGGCACTGTGTCCTATCCCCTTCATGCAGTAAACCCTTAGAAAACGAAAGTTCTAAAAAAATGCTAGCTGCTAATATTAAATAACATAATAAATCACTTTAAGGAAACAACTAATTTATGCAACTGGTCTACTACGAGCTTTCTACTGCCATAGTTAAACAGATAAGAGTGTGGAAGAAATACACTTCTCAGTAGCTTTTGCAAAGCTAAGGTCGCCAAACTGCACACTCAATAAAAAAGTTTATGGTCCTTTCGTACTAATAAACCTGAACAATAGATAAGAACCGACCTGGCTTACACCGGTCTTAACTCAACTCATGGAGGTTACAGGGTCGAACAGACCTAAAGTTTAAACTACTGCGCCTAAACTGAAACCTAAGTCAACATCGAGGTGACAAACAGCCCAATCGATAAGATCTCTATTAAGCTATTATACTGTTATCCCCGGGGTAACTTGGCCCATTAAACTCTAGTAAGGGTCACAATATGGATGAATAATCATAACCTGCCCCAGGCAAAATAAGAAGATCCCGGGGTCTTTCCGTCTAATTAAACATCGAGGTTTCTGTGCCCTCGAAAATAATTTCAACAAAATAAATAATGTTTGCACTCACCACGTCAAACCATTCAAACAAGCCCCCAATTATAAGGCAATTAATTATGCTACCTTCGCACAGTCAAGATACTGCGGCCATTTATTGATTAAACATAGAGCAGGTACTACTATAAAAACTTAATTATAGAAATGTTTTTAATAAACAGACGGGTGATTCTTGAGAAACAATATAAATAATATTATTACTTATTTATACATAGATAGTAACAAATAGTTAACTTATACAGTATTTATAGATAACAGTATTATTGTAGTATAAAAACTTATAACAATATCATAAATCATAGGTAATTTTAACCTTAACCTAATAAAACTATACAACCTGTATACACTACAAAAAGACATCCTAGCCTTAATGATCACATAAAAATCTAACTGTAAAATAGATATAAAACTCGCCGAATAACTTATCACAACCTGTCACCAATCTCTAACCGTCTACCTGACATAAAACACAACAGTTGGTCACAAAATCCGAATTTTTCGATTAAAGGCTATTTACCAAACATTCACAAAAGCATGATGCAAAAGGCACATTAAACCTAAGAAAAAACAGTATTAATAGTTAAAAAACTAAAGCTAGTAATAATAAATATTATCCTGGGACTACAAAACCCATATTTTATATTAAACTAACAAGCCTATCTAAGACCCTCAACCATAAAAGTCTACTCCCCAACGCATACAGTAATCCCCATAACTATACACCACATTCTCACTGCATGTGAAAAATTTATTATGGTAGCCCACAGGCACTTTCAACAAATTTGTTATAGTCCTACCCGCACCGTAGAACCCCAAAACCTTGTTGCAACTCACCAGGGAATCTCACAGTATGAAAACAAAGAAACAGCCTCTAAACGCAGAAACAAATGAACCAATACTACAGAGAGAATTAACCCAATTATACCTGCATTCATACATGCATACACGACGCGGTAAACCACATAAGCCAAAGTAATGCATAGGAAAAAAGCACAGATTAAACCCGACGTTAGACAACACACATTGACACTGCAATAAATACTTTTTTAAACTAACACCTGTAACTATCGGTCACCACCAAATAAACATAATCACTACTCTAACGTATGAGCCTAACGACATTACATAATGAAAATGAGCCACAACAAACCATGTATCATGTAGAACTTTATCTAGCACACATGCAGACAAAATAACCCCAGTCACACCTCCAAAGGTGAAAAGAATAATAAAAGATAAAATTCACCATAACATGGGGTCACTCTTTCTAACTCCTCTTTTCATAAGCATATACAGCCATGTAAACACCTTGATACCTGTCGGGACACCGATAACCATAGTCACAGAGCTAAAAAACACTGCTGTCTTAACATCTAGCCCCACAGTAAACATATGATGAGCCCACACTAGACTACCTAAACAAACTATCGCAAACATTGCAAATAGCAAACCATAAAACCCAAAAGCGTCTGAAGCACAACCCAAATTTAAACACACATGGCTGATAGTGCCAAACCCTGGTAAAATCAACACATAAACCTCAGGATGACCAAAAAACCAGAACATATGCTGAAACAGAACCGGATCACCTCCCCCTAAAGGGTCAAAAAATGCAGAACCAAATTTACGATCAAATAACAGCATAGTAATTGCAGCAGCTAGCACGGGCAGAGTCACTAATAATAGTACAGAAGTAAACAAATAAGCCCACAAGACAATGGACCTACGAGAAGCCATACTACCCCTAAAAGCAGTATACACCGTACAAATAAAATTGATAGAGCCAAAAACCCTTGAGACACCTGCTAAATGTAACGAAAACATTAAGAAATCAACACCCTTACTGCCCGAAAATAATCTAGAAGACAAAGGAGGGTAGAAAGTCCAGCCTATCCCTGCGCCCAGTCTCATACTTATCAACAAGAATACCATTGATGGCAATAATAATCAAGCGCTGAGTGCTTTTAACCGAGGCAAATTTAAATCAGAAAGACCACATAATAAAGGTATCAAATAGTTTCCAAACCCCCCAATTAATATCGGCATTATAAAGAAAAAAATCATTATAATACCATGGTTTGTAATTAAAAATTTATAACAGTCAGTCCTTATAACATTATAGTATGGCTCTAGAAATTTTATACGAATTAACAGCCTAAAACTCAGACCAACAAAGCCGGATCAAATACCGATCAATGTATATACTGTGCCTATACGCTTATGATCCAGCGTAAACAGTCAACCTAACACACCCCCTGTTAGTTTCATTTAAACATGAAGTAATACTGATATTTCATTGTGTTTTGAAAACACATAGTCTTAGATAACTTAACTTCATAAGAGAAAGTCAAAACTAAATGACGAGAGATTATTAGCAGTAACCCCTTAATTTCCTCTCAACTTAATAACCCCAACGAACATAACCTAAAACAATCTCACCCATAAACCCTACTGTTAGTATAAACAAGAAAAAAAAATAATAAAAAAAATTGTTAAAGAGTAAACCCTGCTCAGGTAAATTCAATAACAAAGATATCTCTAAATCAAAGACTACAAAAAAAACTAGTAATGAAAAATAAGTAAAACTAAAACAGTTAAACCTAAGAGACCTCGAGTTAAACCCGCACTCGTACGGACTAGACCAAGAACTGACCACACGATCACCCTTATTAAATATGCCACAAGTAAAAAAAGATATAACACCTAGAAGAAAGAAGAAAACTATAAACCCATACAGCAACACTAACATTACACCCTGCGGTAGACGCTACATTACTGAGGTAAGAACCCAGCACTTAATCTTAGTTACACGGGGATCTTACTAACGAAACCTTTTGTTTTAAGTCTACTATATCAAAGTAGCCTGCAATAGCAGCCCTATTAGCGCCAGCCAAACCCCTCAAAAGAGACCAAAAATCCCCAAAACTTCTATTCTATATTAAACTAGGGTTAGAGTAAAACGACTGTAGAGACGTGTCTCATCTTGAAGTTAACAGCATCACGATTTACTTAATCTATACAGACTGATCTATATAATTACTGTAAAGAATACAAGTAACAAAACGCTCAGAGCTACCGATCAAAAAAATTTAACGAAATAATCATAACGCACCCGAGGTAAGGTCGCACGGGCCCACATAAAAAAAAGTAAATGGAAAGGTAATAATACTACTGATAGAATGCCACCTCCCACCATTATAACAGAACCTAACCAAGAAAATATAAATATTATAATATATTCACAAGCGAAAAGACACGTAAAAAAAATACCCCTATACTCAACATTAAACCCCCTCACTAACTCTCTCTCAGATTCTGCATAATCGAAAGGAGTACGATTTGTTTCGCATAGTATGCATATCAAAAACATTGCGTAAGCTGAAGGAAATATCAAAATACCGTACCAATAACTGCCTCAATAATCAACCAGAGAATAACTACTATAGCATAAAGCGCAGAAAACTACCACGCACATAAAACAAGCCTCAAACCTAACTGAACCAAACGCCGAACGCATAGCACCTAAGACAGAATACTTGCTGTAACTACCTCACCCAGCACATAGCAAAGAATAGCTAGTAAACCTGGTAACTACCAAAAACCAAAGAAAAGAAAAACCAGATCAGCTAAAACTATAATACGCCCCGTATATAGTACAGTAGAAAACGACTAGACAGACTAATAAAAATACGCCTAGAATCGAAATGTAGCTACGACTCTGAAAAGAATAATACTTAAACTTAACCACTAACTTTAACAAATCTGCAAACCTCTGTAATAGACCCATAAACCCTACCTTATTAGGTCCCTTACGAAACTGCGAGTAACCCAGAATCTTACGTTCTCCCAAGATAAAAAAAGCTATCACTAGTAAACTCACTAATAGACCGAAAACCCTTGACACAAAACCAAAAATCATTATAGTAACTTAGCAAAAGCCATCAATAGTGAGACAAACTATCATTTTAATTTAAACTAAAGTTACTAACGAAGAGAAAATTATTCTACCTTTGAGACGCAAACCCAATATCCTGAACTAAACTACATCGTCACAAAACCCATAGTCAGGAAACTCTTACGTGTAAAATAAGTATTTTTTTTAAACTATATTGCACATTAAAACTAACTCATCCTGAACTAAACTACATCGTCACAAAACCCATAGTCAGGAAACTCTTACGTGTAAAATAAGTATTTTTTTTAAACTATATTGCACATTAAAACTAACTCAGCCAATTTTTATAAACTTGCGAATAAAAACAATCTCTCCCTAACTTATACAAGAAAAACTGCTCAGAAAAACTATAGACTCTTCAAATCACCAGGATATAAACAGATGAGTAGATAATAGCCACACAGACACTCAACTTATAAAATAAAGGTAATGAGAGGGGTGTTATCAACAATAAAAAACAATACCACCAAAACACTTTCTTAACACCTCCAAGAGAGTCAGTATAATAAAAATAAAAGACACAAAAGCATGACCACAAGAAATAGTAAGCATAAATAAACAAAGAAACGCCAAAATCACTACAAAAGCAAGCCACTATCAAAGTAGAAACTGACGAGAGAGATATATGACACCAAATAAATTCCCAACTTTGACTAAATAGCCAAAAAAAGCTAGAACACATCAGTATCGTCATAAAACAATCTCTGTAGAGTAATAAACTCACCTCACTTTGGAGTAAAAAACAAAAAAACAAAATAGGAAACTTACTTACCACACTTAAAAGAAAAATAAAGAATCAATTGCTACCTGAAAATACACGGTATACTCACAAACTAAATGGAAACAACCCAAACTTAACCATAAACCCTATCAAGACAGCATAATACAAACCACTCATAATAATACCTGTGACTAAAAACACAGAAGAAAGACCGGACATAACTATGTAACTTAGTAAGGACCTATAAAACCCCTGTAATCTACCTCCGCTCTTATAAAAAAATGAGGGAATAATAGACATACCGCATAATTCTAAAAACACCCACAGCCTTAAGACATTATCAACAAGAGCGCATAACAAACAGAATACTACAGAAAAAAAAAAAAAAAAAAGAAAAAAAAACCAGATCCACATGAAAGCGACTCAGGCTCATCTAATGATCGACTGAAAAAGCTAGAATATTAGTCACTATAAACCAATGAACTAACGCCACAAATACTTCGTAGAAAAACACCAATATAAGCACGAGTAACCACATCCCACTGCTAAAGCAAAATTTCCCCAATGCAACTGCACCAAAGCAGCCAAGGCTTACTTTGATGAAGGGACGAAAGATCAAAACAAATGGGCGGATTATAAACCTGATAGTCTCAGCTAAGCACACCAATGGGCATATATACAAGGGTGTCCCGACAGGGACAAACCCTCTAAAAAACTCGTTACAGTTAGAGAATAATCGTCGCAAGAATAACGAAGTAAACCTGCTGAATACCAAAGTAATCAGGGAGACCACAAATAATAACGGACTATAACAGTAAGGGAATCGATACATTAGAAATTTAAGCAATATTAGACAGCTCAATAACAAATAATAATGGGAAAACATTTGCACCACGTGTGCATATAAATATGAACTAAATCTACCATAGCTAGTAAACGTATAAAACATAACTCAGCGGGATGCAAAGCATATTAAGGGGACATGAACCCCTCAGTTTAATTTAACTTACCCGCCTCCCTAACCAAAGTTAACTTCAGTGCTTCAAACTAACGCTTTATAATTAAGCTAAAGGAAATAATGGGCAACTAGCCTCCCCTACAACCAAAATGTAAAATGCTTAACACCACATTAAACTAGATAAGTGCTACACCAAAGTAGCACCACATCACCAAACACATAAAAAAAAAATAAAAATTAAATGATTTGTAACAGCCTGACTCTACAGTCTCAATGCGGATTAGCGTATGACCGCATAATACTAACGGCACTAGCCCGCCAAAAAACAAGTAAACACCCCAGAATAAGATGAATAAGTATGAAAAAGTAGATTCACTTAACAACTTTACCTCGCAAAAAAACTGTAGAGTGGGAGGAAAGGAGCAAAGGGAAAGCAATGACAGTACCATTAAAACTGTTCTTCTCCTACCTCCTAATGCACCCTTTAATAGCAGCCATTTGCGGCTGCCTGCTGTATCATACAGCATCCACAACATACCAAACACTAAACCTGCACTCAAACCATGACCAAGACAGAATACAAATCTCAGAGATATAGTTTCCCAACTACACACGTAAAAGGCTAAAAACCTCACAACGATATGTGATAGTCTTAGAAAAGCAAGCCATCGCTTTCCATCTAACTCCGTGGACGCTGTAATTATAAAAAACACACTTAGGACGCAACAAAAAAATAGATAAAAATAAAAGTCGCCGCTAAACAAAAACGGTGTACAGCGGTAAACACCTAGTAAGCCTAACTTCATTATATACCCTCTCAAGTAAATGGAGACTATACTGGTAGCCTCCGCGTGTACAATTGGTAACCATGTGTGAAAGGGCCTAAGGGGTACCTTAGTAAAAAATACTAAAGATAATATAGTATAGACTCCTAGACTTCCTTTGTTACCCCACTCCCTAAGAGTAAAACTGTTGCCAACAGAAGATAAGTAAAGTAATATCAAAATGAGAGGTAGACTAGTAACGAGTAAGTAGACAGCAAAGTACCAACCAGCTAAGAACCGCTCAGAATAGGGAGAATCCTTAAATATCAGAAATAGCAGGGGCAACATGGACAGTTCATAAAAGCACCAAAACAGTATAGCATGATTAGTGCAAAAGCAGACACCACTAAACACGAGAGACAGGGCTAAATAAACCTTAGTATTGACTCTCAACCTGTAACCTACAGAAATAACCCTGAAAGCGCCTAAAAGTGTCACCAACAACACCATGTAAAACGACAGAGAGTCAAAGATGAAGAAACGTCTTGACAGCAACTCAACCGCTGCCAATCCTACCCCAGCTCTATAAACTAGACAGCTACACGAAAATAAAATAAACCCTAAAAGGATAGAACATCCAATGAATTTGTAGACTCCCATACACGAGTTAAAACAACTAAACCCAGTATAACCTCCACAGTTGAAACAACCATCAATATCACAAAAAGCATATGTCTATCCCCTACGCATAATAACAAACTAAACAAAAGTAACAATACTTTGAATTTCTCTAAGATAATCAGACAGTTAAGAAAACGCCTTAGAGACAAAAAGAATCTCACAAGAACGACAGAAAACAGTAAACTATACAAAAAAACCATCTTACCCTAAATTAAGCCTCTCGTTAGAACTACCACTTCAGAATAGCTTAAACACAAACATCAAAGCCACTATTAGTAAACTAAATCTCTTACAGACCTCTAAGTAAGGATACTCGGGGTGACAGGAGCCCAAGTAAGTTAGTCTTACGAATAAACTACAGATACATCAAAAAACAAGCTGACGTCAGAAGAAGTAACTTCTCCTATTTTTATATGTGGGTATCCACAAAAAGAACAGTAGTGATAATACTAACACTAGCCCGCCAACCTTAGAGTTGATAGAACGGAGCATAGCATAATAAATCAAAAAATACCACTCTGGCTTAATACTCACAGGAGTAGTTAATGGGTCTGCCTCCAAATAACCCTCTGTATCGACTACCAAATCGGGTAGATAAAATAAGAACCACACTATCATGGTTCCCAAAACCACCAAACAAAAGAAATCCTTTACCGTGAAAAATGAATGAAAGAATACCACATCACCATATCCATCGGAACTGAACAGAGGGTTATTTGACCCAGACTTGTGCAAGTAAAATAAATGCAATACCATTAAACCCAAAATAACGAAACCTAGGCATACGTGAGCAGAAAAAACGCGTACCAGTGTAACATTTGTGATGGAAAACCCCCCCACAACATACTTATATAACGTAGGACCTACAATAGGGACTCTGTCAACAATCGAAGTTAAAACAGTAGCAGCTCAATAAGACATTTGATGCCAGGGCAGAACATAGCCCATAAAAGCCTCACCCATTGTTAACAAATACAGAATAAACCCAACATTCCATACCCCCTTCTTTGTATAGCTAGAGTAATACAACGCACGACCCATATGAGCAAAAAATAAAACGAAAAGAACGGTAACTCCTCAGATATGTCAATAACGCACGCACCATGTAAAAAAAGAATCGTTGGATAAATCCATGACACACTGAAAACTCAAGTCTACATCCGCCACATACATGAAAGAGAGGATGACACCAGTCACAATCTGAAAAACCATAAAAGCAGAAATCATAAAACCGCTACACCAATAATATTTCAAAGAATAATTCGTGGGTAAATCAACCAATTTGCTACGCACAATTTTAACCATTAATTTACTGATACAAGAGAGTAATCAACAAAACCACAATTTGCCAGTTTACATATTAACCTATCAATAAGCATTAACAAACATACACGAAAGTATAAACAAAGAGTCATATATAGTCAACAAAATGTCAGTATCATGTGACTAAAGTGCACCGATACTCCCCTGCTGACTTAATCCCTATTGTCAAAATAGTAAATAAACCGACAGCACCCAACACCACGTGACTAAAGTGCAAACCAACTGTGCAAAACCTGCTAGCATGGAAGGTTCTGTCAAAAATATTTATGTAAACTTCTTTCATTTCCATCATCTGCAACACCACAAAGCTCAACCCTAGTAAAATAGTTAACACCAACAGCACTCAGGCTCACTCCCAGCCTAGTAAGTGATGGAAGCCCGTCACCGTAATACTTGACCCCAGCAGTATGAAACAACCTAATAAGGGCAGCTCCAACGGGCTTGAAATTCTAACAAATGACACTGTATCAAAGTAAAAACAACACAACAATATACTACCAAATGCCATAACCTCCCTAAAAATAAAAAGTCAGAAAGCTGACACATAATGTGAGTCTCTATTCATCAAATCTAGTCAGAACCAAACTATTGACGTCACCGCCATAAAAACTATTAAGGGTAATAGCCAAACGTTCCATAAAAAAAACCTAACTAAAATTAAACCTGCCATTAAAGAGTTGAACATGGGCAAAAATGACACTACTACGCTATCTGACTACCCAGATCGTTACTTTGGAAAAGTAACATAATAACACTTTATACTAATAACGT